CTGTTGTCCACTCTTTACAGTATTTTCCGTACTAAAGAAATTAGGAATAAGGAATCTATATCAAAATCAAAGAAAGGTCTAAGGAATAATGGTATCCATTGTTATTTGCTTTGATCCATTGCTGTCAATAAGATCGGTGAATTGGTTGAAAGGTACGGAAAGAGAGGGATTCGAACCCTCGGTAAACAAAAGCCTACATAGCAGTTCCAATGCTACGCCTTCAACCACTCGGCCATCTTTCCTACATAATGATTATGGCCCCAAAACCGGGTGAATAGTGATTCATATTCTATTTTTGAATAGGTACGTAGCGTCGATTCTAACTATAAAAATATAGAAAACGTTTCAGCAAAGAAAAAGCCTTCCTTCAAGGGCAAGGGGGGGGGATACATTTTTTTGTGAAAACTGTTAAAAAAATAGATATCTATTCATTTTTGCGAAGTCACGTCTTTTTCCAATATTTATTCTTTATTACATTACAATATTTATACCAGAAGATTTAATCAATGAATTAGAACGAATCAATCGATCCATTTTTTTTTTATACTATGTTTCTAATGGATACGTTTCTTTTAGATCATGATTATATTTTCTTTTTTAGACTATGATTCCATATTCATAAAATTTATAAGATTTATTTCCAGTTTTAGATCTTTCAATAATAACTCCTTACTCCCATGGATCTATTTCAAATTCATGAATCATCCCAGGAATTTTTCTATTTGATTGTATAGTTTATACCCACTATGTAATGCACACAACACAAAACAGATGGTTATTCTATTTTCATCATAGAATGATTATTCGAGTCTTTTTAACCTTTGGGTCATATCAATTAAACCTTCTATAATTAGCCTAATCGGTAAGATAAATTCTTTGATTCTTCAACTTCGATGAAATCGGAATAGTTCCTTTCATTCTTAGACAACTACATTTGGATTAAATTAAGAAGGTCATATCTTTTTTTTAATGATTCTTTTTTATGTTATTTCGTACTGTACAATTAATTCCTTTGTTTGTGGGATCATTTTCTCGCAAGAGGTAGTTAAAATAAAAAAATTATAGAATGGATTGTTACCTATGCCTAGATCTCGGATAAATGGAAATTTTATTGATAAGACCTTTTCAATTGTAGCCAATATCTTATTACGAATAATTCCGACAACTTCAGGAGAAAAAGAGGCATTCACCTATTACAGAGATGGTGCGATTTGATTTTTTTATTTACTGCTTTCAGTCTTCGGAGAAAGATACATTATTCGGGATAGAAAGAAAACAAATTTGAAATAAATCTACGCTTTTTGTAAAGGTGAAGTTTGTAAATAAAACAATTCCTTCTGTCGTGTATCCACGATTAATGCAGCCTCAGATGCTTCAATTATCAATTCTAGTATTCAGCGAAAGGTTACACACCTATCCTATGGGTTAAGTCAACCCTACTCCACGAGTACCGATAGGCAGCATAGGGGAAGAAGCACTACGCCTAGGAATCAACAATACGAAAACTTTGTTAGAAATTATACCTTTTCTTTGTCGGGATCGGGACTAAGAAGAATGGTTGGGACAACAAACATCCATCTCGTTCGTATTTTGGATACCCGTATAACCATCGAAGACTGTTGAAGTGACTAATTCCTGGAAATTGAGGGGTGTTAAGGACAAAGAAATTGTTAGAGTTATCATTTTTATAAGGTACTTGATGTTAAGAAAAGATCTTTTACAGGAAGGTTGGCTAGAAATTTCTTGTAAAAACACTAGCCCCCTTCGGTTCATAATGAAATTATTTCAATCTTTTTTGATTCCAGATATTCTTCTCATTATGCACATAAAAATCAAAAAAGGAGGAGCCGTATGAGATGAAAATCTCACGTACGGTTCTGGAACGGAGATTCTTTGAATCGAATGACGACCGTAACGGATGTCAGCTCAATCCGAAGGAAATTATGCGGAAGCTTTACAGAATTATTATGAAGCTATGCGACTAGAAATTGATCCCTATGATAGAAGTTATATACTCTATAACATAGGCCTTATCCATACAAGGAACGGAGAACATACGAAAGCTTTGGAATATTATTTTAGGGCGCTAGAACGAAACCCGTTCTTACCACAAGCTTTTAATAATATGGCCGTGATCTGTCATTACGTGCGACTATCTCCACTATAGAAAGAAAAAAAAGGAAAGAAAGAGAAAAAAAATGCGCGAATAAATACTCGAAAATAGGCTTTCTACATATCATAGGTATCGTCCAAAACAACGATTTTTATCAGCTGTAGCAAAGAAAAAGAAAGAAACTTCGTAGAAGTCGAAGTAGGAAGTAATAGGTATGCCTAGATCCTTTAGTCTATGGATAAAGAAAGGGTCTAATTGACAGAAAAAGCACCGTAAAGATCAATTAAGTGAGATTTTGGTCCGATACAATAAGAACTGCTTACTTATGTAACGATAGGAGATAAAAGTTAGGAATCAACTTATGTAATAGAGTCGATCCCCTAAGGT